TACAGTACCCAACAAACTTTTGGGTGTTCTTTTAATGGTTTCAGTACCCGCGGGATTATTAACAGTACCTTTTTTAGAAAATTTTAATAAATTCCAAAATCCATTTCGCCGTCCAGTAGCGACAACCGTCTTTTTGATTGGTACCGCAATGGCCTTGTTCTTGGGGATTGGAGCAACATTACCCATTGATAAATCCCTAACTTTAGGTCTTTTTTAAATTGATTCAATTGTAAAATAGAAAAGTAAAATATCATAACGTGTGTATCTAGGGAGTAGTCGCTTCAAAGTCAAAGTGAATTCTCCCTAGATACTTCTTTCTATTCAATATTCAATTAAATTCTGGTCCGAATATATAGATTGTGCTAAAGGTGCAAACCTTTTTTTTTTTCGATTTTTAAGAAAAAAAATGAACTAAATTAAATTCAATTGATTTAAAACTTATTTGATTTTTCTTTTAGGTAAATCAATTGTTAAATGCTTTTCTATTTCTTTTCTAGAATGCCCAATATCTCTTTTACATCTTCTATGCGAAAATGTTCAATTTTCATAAGGTCGTCTTGGCTCTTATTCAAAAGGTCGAATAATGTATGTATATTGGACTTTTTGAGACAATTATAGATTCTGGGAGACAATTCTGGTTGGTCAATAAAAATCGATTTCCCTGCTATTTCTTTTTTCTTTTTCTTTAGTTTAGCCACCCTATCACGAAAAGTCAAATAGGGTAAAGAAACCTTGTATTGATTGTTCTCTAAATGTAAGTTTTCTTCTGCCGCCTGTAGAAAGGGAATAAATAAATCAATCAAATTTCGGGAGGCTTCATGAAGTGCTTCTTTAGGAGTTAAACCTCCATTTGTCCATATTTCTAGGAAAAGGATCTCTTTTTTTTCATTTCCGCTTCCATAAGAATGAATACTATAATTCGCATTGCGAACAGGCATGAATACAGCATCTATAGGATAACTTCTGTCTTGAAAGTTATTGGGTGCTTTTATATTATATCCACGATTCCTCTCGATTTGTAATCCAATACACAAATCAATTGGTTCCGCTAGGTTAGCTATATGCTGCGTATTATCAACGATTTCCACAGAAGGTGGTAGGAGAATGTCTTGCGCAGTTACATATCCAGGACCTTTGACACAAAGAAGCGCGTCACGAGTTCCATACAGATTACTTCTCAATACAACTTCTTTCAAATTCATTAAAATTTCATGTACTGATTCTTGAATACCTAGTATGGTAGAACATTCATGCGGGATTTTCTCAAATTTTGCGCGTGTAATACATGTTCCTTCGATTTCTCCAAGCAAAGCTCTTCGCATCGCAATGCCTATTGTGTCGGCTTGACCTTTCATAAGTGGAGACAGAATAAAGCGTCCATAATAAAGACGCTTACTTTCTGTTCTTGATTCAACACATTTCCACTGCAGTGTCCGAGTAAATATTTTTACTTTCTCTCGAACCATAGTAATATGATTTGTCAGATTTTTTGAGTCATTTATTTCTCTTGAAATCTCTTCAATGTTTATTTCTATTTCTACACACGCCTTTTTTTAGGGGGTCTGCAGCCATTATGTGGCATAGGGGTTACATCCCTTACGAAACTTAAAAGTATACCGCTTCGACGAATAGCTCGTAATGCTGCATCTCTCCCGAGACCAGGACCTTTTATCATGACTTCTGCTCGTTGCATACCTTGATCCGCTACGGCTCGAATAGCATTTCCTGCTGCGGTTTGAGCAGCAAAAGGCGTCCCTCTTCTTGTACCCCTGAATCCACAAGTACCGGCGGAGGACCAAGAAATAACCCGACCCCGTACATCTGTAACTGTCACAATGGTGTTGTTAAAACTTGCTTGAACATGGATAACGCCCTTTGATATTCGACGTGCACTTTTACGTGAACCCATACGTCCAGTCCTACGTAAACCGCTTCTTGGTATAGATTTTGCCATATTTTACCATTTCAGAAATCTAAGTCAGAGATATATGGATATATCCATTTCATGTCAAAACAGATCCTTTTTTGGATTTGTTCATTGGTTCCTTTAGGGAGTCCCTTTTCAAAAGATTATCCTTGTCTTTGTTTATGTCGCGGGTTGGGACAAATTACTATAATGCGTCCCCTTCTACGGATCAGTCGGCATTTTTCACAAATTTTACGAACGGAGGCTCTTATTTTCATAATTGTTATTCCTTAACTGAATTTGAATCTACTTTCCTTATTGGAAGAAAATAAGTTTCTTGAAATTTTTGAACCGTGAATTGGATCCTCATGAAAGGAATGTTGAAAAACCGCCTCATCAGTCAAATCTTTGTTGTGGAGTCTAGAAATTATGCGACTCCCGTTTGAATCATAACGACTTACTTCAATTTTGATTATATCTCCTGGCAGTATATGTATAAACCAGTGTCGGATCCTTCCTGAAACATAACTTCGAATCTGGCTTCATTGTCTAAATGAACCCAGAACATATCATTGTGAAGTGATTCAGTAATTA